GTCTCCACATTGGATCAAGAACGGGGTCAGAAGGATCAAAAACGGCTAATTCATAGAGAGCCATCGAGCCCGCCCAACCAGCAACCAGAGCTGTATGCATTATATGAACGGAAAGCAATCGGCCGGGATCATTCAATACAACGGTATGAACACGATACCAAGGCAAACCCATGGAAAATACCCCTTTATCAAAGAAAAATAAACACTACGTAACTTTATTGCATTGAAATATACTATGACTATCCTACGGACTTCCCCTGTTCAGTGGATTATTTCCTAACAAGGGTTATTTATTCTATATTCTATTCTGTTCCAAATAATGGAATAATTCTGTTCGTAAGAACAAAGAGAAGCAGGTTTATTCTATACTCGATAAGTACCAATACGCAATGGTGGATTGATACCACTTTCTATGAGTAAATGCGTTTATCATTCGAAAGGCCTATTCGTAAAAAATTTCCTTTAGTTTTTTGTCTTTCTTTCTGAATTTTTCTAATCTATGGATAAAATAAATATGATAAAGACAATACTATAAAGACAATAAAACCACATTGTTACGTTTCCACATCAAAGTGAAATATAGGATTTAGTTCTTTTTTCTTTCAATTTATGCCAATTGGTGTTCCAAAAGTACCTTTCCGAAGTCCTGGAGAGGAAGATGCATCTTGGGTTGACGTATAGTGCGACTTGTCAGATATATTGGGTCATATGGGATTTCCCCGTTCTCTACCCCGATCGAGATATCCTCTGTTTTGCCCAAGAAGGAGAAATGGAATCATCCATAAATTGGAGCGTGAAGTGCAATTAGATGCATTGTTTGGAGGAATTCCTAGTACTATTATCAATTAGAATAATTTATGGTTGACTTTGATTGGACTCAAAAAATGAAGTATCCAGGCTCCGTTTAGAAAAAACCCAATTGGTAATATATCTAGGATTACTACGTGTATCCTAAATGATTCCTGTTTGTTATTTGGAAAGTCATAACAAAAAGAAATGGTGGTGAAAAGATTTGTCCTATATGTGCAAATCCAAATGGGGTGGATCTTTACCCGGAGTAGAGCATAAACCTAAAAAGATGAAAGAGACCCATTCAGGAACAAGAAAATACCATCGTGATTTGGATTGAATCTCGATGAAACAATACATCAATGAAAAGTGAATTCGATAGGTTTTTCTATTATATTATAAAGAAGAAATCAAAATCCGTCTTTATTGAAAAATCGAAGAAAAAGCCCTTAATCTATACATTGATTCTTTTTTTTCGCTATTTTTTTTGAACCGTATGCACCAAAAGGTGCATGTACGGTTTCTAAGGGATACAATTTTGCCCTACTCAACCGACTTTATCGAGAAAGATTACTTTTTTTAGGCCAAGAAGTTAATAGCGAGATCTCGAATCAACTTATTGGTCTTATGGTATATCTCAGTATCGAGGATGATACCAAAGATCTATATTTGTTTATAAACTCTCCTGGCGGATGGGTAATACCCGGAGTAGCTGTTTATGATACTATGCAATTTGTGCGACCAGAGGTCCATACAATATGCATGGGATTGGCCGCGTCAATGGGATCTTTTATCCTGGTTGGAGGAGAAATTACCAAACGTCTAGCATTCCCTCACGCTTTGCGCCAATGGGTTTTTTTATTTGAGAGAAAAAAGAAAACTATGCCTTCGCAATATGAATATTAAGTAATAATAGCATGGCACTTCGAATTCGATATGAAAAAATTTTGCATTGTTTTTTTTTTCAAAAGATTCGATTATGTATCGAGAGAGTAGTATGAGATAAAAGATATTTCCGATTTTCTCTTATCTATCGGAAGTCCAACTCAGCGTTACAAACTTGGTTATTTTCACACCGAAAGGCTCTTAATTTAAGTTATAAAAAAAAAGAGTGCAAAAAAACCAAATTTTCCCCTTTTTGGTTGGATCAAAAAGAAACTTTGGGATTGCTGAATCAAAGAAAAAAATCCATTTTCAAATAGAAAAGCAACGGAGCCATCACAGTATTTTTGAATTCCTCCAAAAGGAAGGGTGGCAATTTGACCATTTACCCCTCTGGGGCTGATAGATTCTATTTTTATCTGGAGAGTAAGGGTCAATTTGATTGTATAGCCGTATGCAATGCACAAAAGATGATGCCCGTACGGTTGTTCAATTCTATCTTTTTTTCCTATTATTCTTGATATTCCTTTTCTGTGCCTTTCATCACATCAGATAAAGAAACCTTCTATCATCAGGGTAATGATCCATCAACCCGCGAGTTCTTTTTATGAGGCGCAGACGGGAGAATTTATCCTGGAAGCGGAAGAACTGCTCAAACTACGCGAAACCCTCACAAGGGTTTATGTACAAAGGACGGGCAGACCTTTATGGGTTATATCTGAAGACATGGAAAGAGACGTTTTTATGTCAGCAACAGAAGCCCAAGCTTATGGAATTGTTGATCTTGTAGCAGTTGAATAAAAAAAATGGATTTTTTGCAAATCCGTGA